GAAACATTATTTCATGTGAATTCATAAAAATGAGAATACGTAAGTATTCGACGGTTACCGTATTACCCGTTAATATTCTTAACCAATTTTCAATGAAAAAAAATGAAATAAAAAAAAAGTAATATTAATTCAATCAAAATTTCATTTGAGTATGATTTTCAATGTTTACAATTCGATTTTTTTTTTTATTTTAATTGACTGACGTGTACCAAATTTGTAGATAGCGTGATTTTTTTGAAGACAAATCAAAGCCCCTTATCAGATTTGAACCGATGACTTACGCCTTACCATGGCGTTACTCTACCACTGAGTTAAAGGGGCATTTTTTTTTTATTCGAGAATTACTATCTAAATAGTAAATAATCCATTTGTTTTTTCTAACATTTCAATTTGAGTCTATAACACCAATAGAAACTAATTGATTCATATACGAAAAGCTAGGTTGAGCTTATCGGATCCGTCAAACGAGTGAATCTACATAAAAAGTTTTATTAAAAGCTCAACGTAAGGAATTTTTTCATGATCAATAAAAATCAAATGAACTATTAGTATTGAAATCCCCATCTAGTTCATTATTAAATAGACCTTAACCTGACCTAAGAGAATACTATTTATTAATATTTATTACTATTAATACACTGGAGCAAATTACTCGACTTGATGAAGAAACTTTTTCAGTTATCACTAAAATTAAAATAACAAAAAAAAATACAAAATTTTGCTAACTAATTCAGCTTTATCCATCAATTTTTGATTTGTGACTTCCTAAGTTATTCATTTTCCAGTGTTAAGTCTGAACTATCGTTTTTTTATGTATCTTACCACTTTACTTTATCTGACCAATGATTGAATCAATGTTAACTCAATTTTATTTTATGCTAGACCAATTAGGTTCGTAAAGTCTCTTTGGAATCGAATTATACAATTTCATTATATTGACAATTTCAAAAAAGTGAACATACTATTTTCATAGTAGGTTTGAAAGACCTATAACTGTGCCCCCATCGTCTAGTGGTTCAGGACATCTCCCTTTCACGGAGGCAGCGGGGATTCGACTTCCCCTGGGGGTAGGGTATTACGAAAGGAAGGTGATCATGAATTTTTAATAAGGTTAAAATGGATTCTTCCTGGGTCGATGCCCGAGTGGTTAATGGGGACGGACTGTAAATCCGTTGGCAATATGTCTACGCTGGTTCAAATCCAGCTCGGCCCAAAAAAAAAAAAATCAACAAAATCTATTCGTTAGTTTAGTGGATTTCTAATTGACTCAAAAGTAGGATTGGAAGATTGTTACCAATATCGATGCGTTTTTTTATTCGGAGTCAAAATAGATAATCGAAGAAAATTAATAAAGAATTATAGTCGGGTAAAACCAACAACTATTTTTTTTTTATCGATCACATGATTAATAATGGATCTGAATTTAACATACCAAACCAGAATCCTACAAAAATGTTCCGGATAAAAACAGGAAAGATCAATGAAAAAATCAATGAATCTATTTCTTATCCCCTCTTCTTTACCCCTACAGCGATCCTATCTCTTTTCCTTTGGATATAAAAAAATGGACAAAAGTTTCATAACAAAATGGATCGGATAGACTTTCAATTGAATTTGTTTGGGATTGTAGTTCAATTGGTCAGAGCACCGCCCTGTCAAGGCGGAAGCTGCGGGTTCGAGCCCCGTCAATCCCGAGGATCTAACTAAAAAATTTGATACTATCAAAAAAAAAAAAAATACCGAAATTCTTACCCACTTCTTTATTTTATTTTGATACAGAACTGAAGACGATAACAATAGCGTACGCAATTTGATTTGCAAACCCTTACGATTCAGGATTTCAAGTGATCTCGTCCTATCTTTGTTGATTTTAATCCTACCGATCCTTCTAGATAGAATGAAATTGAAGAAAGAATTGGATCGTTATCTTTAACCCGATAATGAGAAAGGACCCTTATCTAGTTAAACTCAAATTATCATTTTCTTGGTTTGAAAAACTTCTTGTTTTCAAGTTGATATGTATAAATGATCTTTCTGTGTTATACTATTCCATTTTCGACGACGAATCTATTTGATAACTAAAATATTGATATTCATAATATCGATCTAATTTGATATTATCGAACTGAGATCCATCCCATTGAATTTGGCGAAGAAAGATTTATCATCTTTATGGGATTAAATCCCGAAGTTCGTTTATTTTATTGTGAAGTAAAAAAAAAAAAAGGAAACGCTGACCCTATGGAAGTTAATATTCTCGCCTTTATTGCTACTGCACTCTTCATTTTAGTTCCTACTGCTTTTTTGCTTATAATATATGTGAAAACTGCTAGTCAAAGTGAGTAAAGTAATTTCAATAAAAGAAATAAAAGAAACGGGTAATTCTTAATTTCTCCTACCTGATTGGTAAATGGAGTTCTATCCTATTTCGAGACTTAGATAAAATATGTGGACTAAAATAAGTAGTTTTCTAGGAGATAGGAGAGTGGTATAGTAGAAAGAACTATAGAGTTCTTTCTACTCCAAATTATCCATTTTTCTATTCTACCGTATAACGTTGACTCTCTAAAGATCTCGAAGATTTACTAAATATTAATTCTAACTAGTTACAATTGGAAATGGATATAATTTATTCATTGAATTGGAAAATGAAATACTCAAATAACTAAAGTATTTTCGGCACAATCTTAATTATCAATTTAGTAGAGTTGTTTTTTTTATGAACTCAATTAAGTTAACCCTATTCGTGAATTAGGAACTAGTAACTTTATAGTCCACTTCGTCCCCATACTACAAGCGAAAGGGAAAATGTAAAAACTACCATTAATGCAGCCCAAGCGAGACTTACTATATCCATGTCAATTTTGTCCTCTAACTCGAAAAATCCATTTTGATATTATTGTTCAATAAAAATAGTAGACTGACTTGAAGAGAATAAAAAACAACAGTCTAAAAAAGTTTCATACAATTGCTTTGATATACTGAGTAATTTGCAAAATCCAATTTCACAAAATTACAACTTTAAAGAAGACACACGTTCCTGATTCCTAATCGAATTAGAAAAGATTAATCCAAACTCAAATCAAATAGGTCGCTTGGACTTGTCAAGAAATTTGTTTAGAATAAAAGAAAGATGTAAGACTAAAAACAACTAACTTATTCATCATTAAGTCCAAAGTCGAAAAAAGGATCTTCCCTAAACTAAAAACGAAAAAAAAAAACAAAGTATTTATTTGACTCTATTTTGTTTGTATATTTGTCTATATGATATGTCAAATTCTTAATTCAATTAATTAGATTCATTGACTTACTAAGTATTCATGAAGTTACAGATATTACTCTACAAAATGGAGTTTGCCCTTTTTTAGCACTAGTAATAGCTTTCCTGTATCCTTATCAAATATAATTGCAGATCCAGTAAGTAAACAAGCCATTATTCTGCTAAACCCTATTATCTCAAGTCTATTAGTATTTTTCAATTCTTTTCTTTTTGTTTTAGTTCATTTTTTATTTTATTTAAATTTACATGATACTTGAATTTTTTACTAAGAAAATTGGAAGATGTTATGTTTGAGAACTGATCGAATGTTCTGAATTAATACGCGAAGAATCAAATGTCTTTTTTTTGTTCGTTCCATTCTCGTGTTTGGATTTACCATCTTTTGTTCCATAGGCGGCACCCAGATTTGAACTGGGGAAAAAGGATTTGCAGTCCCCCGCCTTACCCCTCGGCCATGCCGCCAAAGCACGCTAAACTTTCCTAAAAATTTCTATCAAAAACCTGGGAAGTTGAACCCTCAACTTCTTTCGTTTTAGATTTCTATTTCCGTTGGATTCAATTCCAAAAATCAATCAGTTCTTTGTTAGTTGGATTGAATTTATATAGTCAATATATTTTTACTAATATATCAAAACACAGACTATAGAAAGGTTTTTATTTTTTTTTATTTAACTAAACAAAAAAAAATGAGAATTTGGAGTTAAAAAAAACAATGAATAGAATAAATTGGAAATGGAACCATCAATTTATTTTGGACTATGAATTCAAGACTGAGTCGTGAATTTGAAGACAAATTTTTTACTAATGCTCTAGTCAAATATTCCAATTGAAAGAAACAAGTAATTAATCTTACTGAACTTGATTACTTATTACTTTCTTTTTTTTTTTATTCCATTTATATTATAACAATAAAAATACGTAGATGTAAAGCCCAGAACATCAAACTTTGTTGAGATCCGTGTTTTTCCGGATCTAAATAGCTTATCTTTTAGTACTATACCTAAACTTTTGAAATGGTTTCCGAATCAATGGAAAACAAACGATAAAAAACACAAATTGAGATCACGTCGAAAATCGGCTATTCAAATCGGAATTGAAATGCAGATATATAACTCGAGAATGGTAATTAGACTGCTCTCTTTTATTTTTATGCGTCTGTTTAATTTAATAAGCTTTTTTATGGACTTGATTAATTTCAACCTTTTACTCGATTTATTAACAAATACGAATATCGAAGAATGAATCAAAATTCTATTGCAACTTGACCATGAACTTTTCGTTAATCTTCTGTTCTTACATATTCTATAATAGAATTGAACTTAAGTACATATTCGGCTATAGCGTTTGAGCAAATTTTATGTGATTCTGTAAACAGAATAAAAATTCTATCATTGATAGATCAATCCCTACAATTGCATTGCATGAAGAACGATCCAATAATAGAATTTTTGAGTTTTAATAAACGGGAAATTCAAAATGCTGGTGGATAGAAATGAGGGAATGTCTACAATACCTGGATTTAATCAGATCCAGTTTGAAGGATTTTGTCGGTTCATTGATCAAGGATTAAAAGAAGAGCTGTCTAAGTTTCCAAAAATAGAAGATCCAGATCAAGAAATGGAATTTCAATTATTTGTCGAAAGATATCAATTAGTAGAACCTTTGATAAAAGAACGAGATGCTGTATATGAATCAATTACATATTCTTCCGAATTATATGTATCTGCAGGACTAATTTGGAAAACCAGTCGAAAGATGCAAGGTCAAACAATTTGTATTGGACAAATTCCTTTAATGAATTCGCTCGGAACATTTATAGTAAATGGAATATACCGAATTGTGATCAATCAAATATTGCAAAGTCCGGGTATCTATTATCAGACCGAATTAGACCATAATGGGATTTCGGTCTATACCGGAATCATAATATCCGATTGGGGCGGAAGAGTCAAATTAGAGATTGATAGAAAAGCAAGGATATGGGCTCGGGTGAGTAGGAAACAAAAAATATCGATTCTTGTTTTATTATCAGCGATGGGTTTGAATCTACGAGAAATTTTAGAAAATGTTTATTACCCTGAGATTTTCTTGTCTTTTCTGAATGATAAGGAGAAAAAAAAAATTGGTTCAAAAGAAAATTCCATTCTTGAATTTTATCAACAATTTACTTGTGTAGGAGGAGATCCTGTTTTTTCTGAATCCTTATGTAAAGAATTGCAAAACAAATTTTTTCAACAAAGATGTGAATTAGGGCGGATTGGTCGTCTAAATCTAAATCGAAGATTGAATCTTGATATACCCACCAACAATACATTTTTGTTACCCCGAGATATATTGGCAGCGGCAGATCTTTTAATTGCAATGAAATTTGGAATGGGTACGCTTGATGATATGAATCATTTAAAAAATAAACGTATTCGTTCTGTTGCCGATCTCTTACAAGATCAATTTGGATTAGCCTTAATTCGTTTAGAAAATGTAGTTAGGGGTACTATATGTGGAGCAATTAGGCATAAATTGATACCAACCCCGCAAAATTTGGTAACTTCAACTCCAGTGACAACTACTTTTGAATCCTTTTTCGGATTACACCCATTATCTCAAGTTTTAGATCGAACTAATCCACTGACACAAATTGTTCATGGTAGAAAATTGAGTTATTTGGGACCCGGAGGATTAACCGGTCGAACAGCTAGTTTTCGAATACGAGATATCCATCCTAGTCATTATGGGCGGATTTGCCCAATTGACACCTCTGAAGGAATCAATGTTGGTCTTATTGGATCTTTAGCAATTCATGCAAAGATTGGGTATTGGGGGTCTTTAGAAAGCCCTTTTTATAAAATATATGAAGGCTCCCCAAAAGCACGGATCCTCTATTTATCACCAAATAAAGATGAATACTATATGGTGGCCGCCGGAACCTCTTTGGCATTGAATCGTGCAATTCAAGAAGAACAGGTTGTTCCAGCTCGATATCGTCAAGAATTTTTGACAATTGCATGGGAACAGGTGCATTTTAGAAGTATTTTTCCTTTCCAATATTTTTCTATTGGAGCGTCCCTAATTCCTTTTATCGAACATAATGATGCGAATCGAGCTTTAATGAGTTCTAACATGCAACGTCAAGCAGTTCCGCTTTCTCGGTCCGAAAAGTGTATTGTTGGAACTGGGTTGGAACGCCAAGTAGCTCTCGATTCCGGGGTTCCTGCGATAGCCTGCCACGAGGGCAAAATAATTCATACTGCTATTGACAAAATAATTTTATCGGGCAATGGAGATACTGTCAAAATTCCGTTAGTTATATATCAACGGTCCAACAAAAATACTTGTCTACATCAAAAAACCCAGGTTCAACGGGGTAAATGTATTAAAAAGGGCCAAGTTTTAGCAGATGGATCTGCCACCGTTGGGGGAGAACTCGCTTTGGGCAAAAACATATTAGTGGCTTATATGCCATGGGAAGGTTACAATTTTGAGGATGCGGTACTTATTAGCGAACGAATGGTATATGAAGATATTTTTACATCTTTTCACATCCGAAAATATGAAATTCAGATTCATTTCACAAGTCAGGGTCCCGAACGGATCACTAATGAAATACCTCATCTAGAAGCCCATTTACTCCGAAATTTAGATAAAAATGGAATTGTCAGGCTGGGATCTTGGGTAGAAACAGGCGATATTTTAGTAGGTAAATTAACTCCTCAATTGGCAAAAGAATCCTCGTACGCTCCGGAAGAGAGATTATTACGAGCCATACTCGGCATTCAGATATCGACTTCAAAAGAAACTTGTCTAAAATTACCTATAGGAGGTAGAGGTCGCGTTGTTGATGTGAGATGGATCCAAAAAAAAGGAGGGTCTAGTTATAACCCAGAAAGCATTAGGGTATATATTTTACAGACACGAAAAATTAAAGTAGGTGATAAAATCGCTGGAAGACATGGAAATAAGGGCATCATTTCCAAAATTTTGCCTAGACATGATATGCCTTATTTACAAGATGGAAGATCTATTGATATGGTCTTGAATCCATTAGGAGTACCTTCAAGAATGAATGTAGGGCAAATATTTGAATGTTCGCTCGGGTTAGCGGGGGATTTGCTAGATCGACATTATCGAATAGGTCCTTTTGATGAAAAATATGAACAAGAGTCCTCTCGAAAATTAGTGTTTTCTGAATTATATGAAGCGAGCAAGAAAACATTTAATCCATGGGTATTTGAACCCGAATATCCTGGAAAAAGTAAATTATTTGATGGAAGAACGGGAGAGCCTTTTGAACAGCCTGTTATAATAGGCAAGCCTTATATCTTGAAATTAATTCATCAAGTTGATGATAAAATACACGGACGTTCCAGTGGACATTATGCACTTGTTACCCAACAACCACTTAGAGGAAGAGCGAAGCAAGGGGGTCAGCGAGTAGGAGAAATGGAGGTTTGGGCGCTTGAGGGATTTGGGGTTTCTCATATTTTACAAGAGATGCTCACATATAAATCGGATCATATTAGAGCGCGACAAGAAGTTCTTAGTACTACGGTGATTGGCGGAATAATTCCAAAACCTCAGGATGCTCCAGAATCTTTTCGATTACTGGTTCGAGAACTACGATCTTTGGCTTTGGAACTGAATCATTTCCTTATATCTGAGAAAAATTTTCAGATGACTAGGAAGGAAGTTTAATCGTAATGAATTCGAATATTTCTATATGATCGATTGGTATAAACATCAGCAACTCCGAATTGGATTAGTTTCACCTCAACAAATAAGTGCTTGGGCCACCAAAATACTTCCGAATGGCGAGATTGTGGGAGAAGTGACCAAACCCTATACTTTTCATTACAAAACCAATAAACCAGAAAAAGATGGATTATTTTGTGAAAGAATTTTTGGACCTATAAAAAGTGGAATTTGCGCTTGTGGAAATTATCGCGTAATCGGAGCTGAAAATGAAGATCCAAAATTTTGTGAACAGTGTGGAGTTCAGTTTGTTGATTCTCGAATACGAAGATATCAAATGGGCTACATCAAATTGGCATGCCCAGTAACTCATGTCTGGTATTTGAAACGACTTCCTAGTTATATCGCGAATCTTTTAGATAAACCTCTTAAAGAATTGGAGGGCTTAGTATACTGCGATGTGTGATTTGATTGAAATTCTTTTTTTTTTTTTTACAGTTTCGAAATAATAAACTGTCATCCTAGTTAATCGAATTGGGATGCCTTAGCTCTGACATGTTTCTTTCAAAAAAGAACATGAAACTCAGAATTGGGGGTTTTAGGCAATATTCCCCTCAAAAATGGAATTGGTCTATGGTCGTTTCAGTAACAACTACATAAAAATTTATAGTTGGACCTTGTGAAACTAGACTTTCTTGTGTGGGATAAAATTAATTATTTTCCTTTTTTTTTTAACGTTAAAAAAAAAAAAGAAAGGGAGATTGTTTATACGCAAGTACACAAAAATGTCATGGCATGGTTTTAGGAATCTATCCATCGCAGATAGGTTTGAGTAGCATAGTATAACCATCGAGGTGAATTTGGAACCTAAATGATCACATAAATGGAAGGTAAGAAAACATAGACAAGTAAATCCCGTATGAATTTCCCATAGTTTGGAATTGATCATTCGCAGGGAAGTAGACTACTCAAGAATTTGACCTTTTTGAATTTCAAGTTGCAATTGGGAGACTTGACGGAACTAAAGAATCTCGAAATTCTTCACATCGCCAAAGAGGACTGAATACAAGAAATGCTGCATGGTCCTCCATGATAACTTGAGTAACGAGTAGCTAGTTGGTACGTTTTCCTTAGTTTGAAATAAAACAAGGTTTCTTTCGCTTTCTTTCGTGTTAAGCTGCTTGAGCCGGATGAAAGGAAACTTTCATGTCCGATTTTGAAAGGGGGGCAATCTTTTAGGATCCTATCCAAATTTTTCTTTTGCTAGGCCTATAGCTAAAAAACCTACTTTCTTACGATTACGAGGTTCATTTAAATATGAAATCCAATCTTGGAAATATAGTATTCCACTATTTTTTACTACCTACGGCTTCAATACATTTCGAAATAGAGAAATTGCTACTGGTGCTGGCGCTATTCGAGAACAATTAGCCGATTTGGATTTGCGAAGTCTTATAGATTGTTCGTCGGTAGAATGGAAACTTTTAGGGGAAGAAGGTACTGCCGGAAATGAATGGGAAGATCGAAAAATAGGTAGACGAAAAGATTTTTTGGTTAGACGCATCGAATTAGCTAAGCATTTTATTCGAACAAACATAGAACCAGAATGGATGGTTTTATGTCTATTACCAGTTCTTCCTCCTGAACTCAGACCGATTATTCAGCTCGATGGGGGGAAACTAATGAGTTCCGATATTAATGAACTCTATCGTCGAGTTATCTATCGGAATAATACTCTTACTGACCTATTAACAACAAGTAGATCTACACCCGGAGAATTAGTACTGTGTCAGGAAAAATTAGTACAAGAAGCCGTGGATACACTTCTTGATAATGGAATCCGAGGCCAACCAATGAGGGATGGTCATACTAAAGTTTACAAATCTTTTTCGGATATAATCGAAGGGAAAGAGGGAAGATTTCGTGAAACTATGCTTGGTAAACGAGTTGATTATTCGGGCCGTTCCGTCATTGTTGTAGGACCTTCACTTTCATTACATCAATGCGGATTGCCTCGCGAAATAGCCATAGAGCTATTTCAGACATTTGTAATTCGGGGTCTAATTAGACAACATTTTGCCTCAAATATTGGAGTTGCTAAGAGTAAAATTCGGGAAAAAGAGCCCATTGTCTGGGAAATACTTCAGGAAGTAATGCAGGGGCATCCTGTATTACTCAATAGGGCACCAACTTTGCATAGATTAGGTATACAAGCATTTCAACCCATTTTAGTAGAGGGGCGTGCCATTTGTTTACATCCATTAGTTTGTAAGGGATTCAATGCAGATTTTGATGGGGATCAAATGGCTGTTCATATACCTTTATCAGTAGAGGCGCAAGCGGAAGCTCGTTTACTTATGTTTTCGCATATGAATCTCTTGTCTCCGGCTATGGGAGATCCTATTTGCGTACCCACTCAAGATATGCTTATGGGTTTATATATATTAACAAGCGGAAATCGAAGAGGGATTTATGCCAATAGATATAATGCATCCAATCGAAAAACTCATCAAAACGAATATAATAATCATAAGTATAGGAAAGAACCGTTTTTTTGTAATTCCTATGATGCAATTGGCGCTTATTGGCAAAAAAAAATCGATTTAGATAGTCCTTTATGGATCCGATGGCAAGTCCATGAAGGTGTTATTGCTTCAAGAGAAACGCCTCACCAAGTTCACTATGAGTCTATGGGTACCTATCAAGAAATTTATGAAAACTATCTAATAGTACGAAGTATAAAAAAAAAAATTCTTTGTATATACATTCGAACCACTGTTGGTCATATTTCTCTTTATCGAGAAATTGAAGAAGCTATACAAGGTTTTTCTCAAGCCTGTGCAGCCAAATTTTTTATAGGTATAGAAACAAAGGTTTGAGATACACTATTGGTACATTATTCACAAAAATTACTATTTTTTCCGGTTTCCTCGAGTAGAGACATAATTTGTTAATTTCTATACGAATTCAAATTGAGAAAAGGAAGTTTTTCAATCATTGACTCAAATTCATTGTCGAACCCGACTTAACGAAAAATGGAGGTATTTATGGCCGAACGGGCCAATTTGGTCTTTCCCAATAAAGTCATAGATGGAACTGCCATTAAACGAATTATTAGTAGATTAATCGAGCATTTCGGAATGGCATATACATCCCACATCCTGGATCAAGTAAAGACTGTGGGTTTCCAACAAGCCACTGCGACATCCATTTCATTAGGAATTGATGATCTTTTAACAATACCTTCTAAGGGATGGTTAGTTCAAGATATTGAACAACAAAATTTTATTTTTGAAAACCACTACCGTTATGGAAATGTACATGCGATAGAAAAATTACGCCAATCTATTGAGGTATGGTATGCTACAAGTGAGTATTTACGACACGAAATGAATCTTAACTTTCGGATGACAGACCCGTTCAATCCTGTGCATATAATGTCTTTTTCGGGAGCTAGAGGAAATGCATCTCAAGTTCACCAATTAGTAGGTATGAGAGGATTAATGTCAGATCCTCAAGGGCAAATGATTGATTTACCTATTCAAAGTAATTTACGAGAAGGACTGTCATTAACAGAATATATTATTTCTTGTTATGGGGCTCGAAAGGGAGTTGTGGATACCGCTGTACGAACATCCGATGCTGGATATCTTACGCGCCGACTTGTTGAAGTAGTTCAACACATTGTTGTACGGCGAACAGATTGTGGGACCACCCGAGGGATTTCTGTGAGTCCTCGAAAGGGAATGATACCAGAAAGAATTTTTATCCAAACCTTAATAGGTCGCGTATTAGCAGACAATCTATATATAGGTCGACGTTGCATTGCCATCCGGAATCAAGATATTGGAGTCGGACTTGTCAATCGATTTATAAACTTTCCCTCAATCCCAATATCTATTCGAACTCCTTTTACTTGTAGGAGTACCGCTTGGATCTGTCGCTTGTGTTATGGACGTAGTCCTACTCACGGAGATTTGGTAGAATTGGGAGAAGCTGTAGGGATTATTGCGGGGCAATCCATTGGAGAGCCGGGTACTCAACTAACATTAAGAACATTTCATACTGGCGGAGTATTCACAGGGGGTATCGCAGACCATGTACGAGCACCTTCTAATGGAAAAATTAAATTTAATGAAGATTTGGTTCATCCGACACGTACACGTCATGGCCATCCAGCTTTTTTATGTTATAGAAATTTGGATTTAATTATTGAGAGTCAAGATACTGTACATAACGTGACTATTCCAACCAAAAGTTTTCTTTTAGTTCAAAATTCTCAATATGTAGAATCCGAACAAGTGATTGCTGAAATTTGTGCGGGAGCATCTACTTTGAATTTTAAAGAGAAGGTTCGAAAACATATTTATTCTGAATCAGAAGGGGAAATGCACTGGAGTACTAATGTATACCATACCCCGGAATTTACATATAGTAATGTTCATCTCTTAGCAAAAACAAGCCATTTATGGATATTATCAGGACACACGTACAAATTCAACATAGGAATAGTTTCAGTATATAATGATCAAGATCAACTAAACACCCAGTTTCTTTCTATGGAAAGAAAAGATAGTTGGAGTCAAGCAGGCGATAATGATCAAGCTAACTACAAATTGAGTAGTTTCCCTATTTTGAATAAAAATGAAAAAAAGATTCTTGATGATTCAAAATTAGATCGAATCCTATGTATTGGTTGTTGTAATCTCAAATCCACTGCTATTCTTCACGAAAATTTTTTTTTATTATCCAAACGGAGAAAAAATAGATTTATCCTTCCATTTCAATCCAGTGAAGAGCAGGAAAAAGAAAAACTGACTCACTTTCACATTGCAATTGAAATGCCCCAAAATGGTATTTTGCGTAGCAATAGTATTTTTGCTTATTTTGATGACCCCCAATACCAAAGAAGGAGTTCCGGTATTACTAACTATGGTACTTTAGACGTGCATTCAATAGTCAAAAAAGAAGATTTGATTGAGCATCGCGGAGTCAAAGAATGGAATTTAAAAAACCAAATCAAAGTCAATCGATTTTTTTTCATTCCCGAAGAAGTTTATATTTTATCCGAATCTTCTCCTTTAATGGTACGGAACAATAGTATCATTGGAAAAGATACACAAATCACTTTCAATATCAAAAGTCGAGTAGGGGGATTGGTTCGCGTCGAGAAAAAAAAAAAAAAATTGGAACTTAAAATATTTTCTGGGGACCTTCATTTTCCAGGAGAGATAGATAAGATCTCCAGACACAGTGGTTTTTTGATACCAACTGGAACACGACAAACGAATTCGAGCAATTCTAACGAATCTACACAAGTTAAAAACTGGATCTATGTCCAATGCCTTACACCGAGTAAAAAAAAGTATTTTGGGTTAGTTCGTCCGGTAATCAGATATGAAATCGCCGACGGTATCAATCTAGAAACAATTTTTTCTCAGGATTTATTACACGAAAAGGATAATTTGGAACTTAGAGTTGTCAATTATATTCTCTATGGTAATAGTAAACCAATTCTGGGAATTTCGGATACAAGTATTCAATTAGTTCGTACTGGTTTAGTATTGAATTGGGAACAACACAAAAATAATTTTTTTCGTGAAGAGGCTTGTGCTTCTTTTATTGAAGTCCGGACCCAAGGGATTAGGCAGGATTTCCTAAAAATAACCTTAGTGAAATCCCCTATTTCATTTATCAGCAGAAAACGACAGGATTCATCAGATTCCGAATTAATCTTATCTTCTAGGACCTATAGTAATCCATTTTTTTCAATTTCGTCTAACCCAAGCCCAAGGATTCAACAATCAATTAACCATAAACAACATCATGGAACTTTTAGTACTGTATTGAAACGAACTAAAAAATGCCAATCGTTGATAATTTTGTCATCATTAAATTGTTTTCGAATAGATCCAGTCAAGAATGAAAAAGATTCCACTGTACTAAACGAATCAATTCAAAGAAATTTTTTTAGTCCAACTCGGAATTCCTTGTTTGGACCTTTAGGGACAACTCTTCAAATTTTAAACTCTTTTTCCGTTTCCAATTTTATAACTCATAATCCAATCTCAGTAACTAAATATTTGAAACTTGATAATTTGAATCAACGTTTTCAACTAATGAAATTGTTTTTAATCGATGAAAATTGGCTAATTGTCAATTTGGATCCTTGTGGTAGCCCCGTTTTAAATTCATTTAATTTCACTTGGGCTTTTCGGAATCATAATTCTAATTGGAATTATTACGATCAAAAAGTGACACTAATTATTTTGGGAGAATTTTTTTGTGAAACCGGCTCTAAATCTAAAGAAGGACCCACACTCAAATCAGGTCAAATTATAATTGTTGACCTTGATTCTCTAGTATTAAGATCCGCTAAACCTTATTTGGCTACTCCGGGAGCAACGGTTCATGGAAATTATGGAGAAATCCTCTCTGCCGGAGATACTTTAGTTACATGTATATATGAAAAATCAAGATCAGGTGATATAACACAAGGTCTGCCAAAAGTAGAACAAGTCTTAGAAGTAAGGTCAATTGAGTCAATATCCTCAAATCTTGAAAAGCGAGTTGAGAGGTGGACCGAGTGTATAACAAGAATTTTTGGAATTCCGTGGGGATTCTTGATTGGGGCGGAGCTAACTCTAATGCAAAGTCGTATCTCTTTAGTTAACAAAATCCAAAAGGTTTATCGGTCCCAAGGGGTGCAACTCCATAATAAGCATATAGAAATTATTGTTCGACAAATAACATCCAAAGTTTTGGTTTCAGAAGATGGAATGTCTAATGTTTTTTTACCCGGAGAACTAATTGGATTGTTGCGAGCAGAACGAACAGGACGCGCTTTGGAAGAATCAATTTGTTATCGATCCGTCTTATTAGGAATAACGAGAACATCTCTGAATACTCAAAGTTTCATATCCGAGGCGAGCTTTCAAGAGACGGCTCGTGTTTTATCAAAAGCTGCTCTACGTGGTCGTATCGATTGGTTGAAAGGACTAAAAGAAAATGTTGTTTTAGGTAGTTTGATCCCCCTTGGAACTGGATTCCAAGGATTAGTGCAGCAGTCAAAGCAATCTCAAAATTTTCTTTTCAAAACAAAAAAAAATTATTTTTTTGAGGGGGAAATGAGAAATATTTTGTTACACCACAGAGAGTTCTTTGATTCGTGTATTTCAAAAAATTGATACGATAGAATAATCCATTTTTTAATTTTTTACATTTATTTAATAGTAATAGATTAATAAATTCCCGACTTTTTGGAGTCTTAATTTGGACTAATTTTTCTATTTTTTTGTTTTGTTATGGTAATCGAAAAAAAAAAAAAATGACTAGAAATTAATCGAATAATAGCAAGCAATACCGAGAAATTGATTACTTGAGTCCTGTCCCAATGGGACAATCTACAGCAAAAGAGAAGGTTCCATGGGAACAATTCTATATTTCAGATTGCAAGATGGTTCATCTCTTTTTTTTTTTTAAAAAACAAACAAGAGAGGGAGTGTGAGGAAAAATGCTAAGAAGATATTGGAACATTAATTTGGAAGAGATGCTCGAAGCAGGAGTTCATTTTGGTCATGGTATTAAAAAATGGAATCCACGAATGGAACCTTATATCTCTGCAAAACGTAAAGGTATTCATATTACAAATCTTACTAAAACTGCTCGTTTTTTATCCGAAGCTTGTGATTTAGTTTTTGATGCAGCAAGCAGACGAAAACAATTTTTAATTGTTGGTACGAAAAAAAAAGTAGCAGATTCGGTAGTTCGGGCTGCAAAAAAAGCTCGATGTCATTATGTTAATAAGAAATGGCTTAGCGGACTTTTAACAAATTGGTCCACTACTGAAATGAGACTTCAAAAATTTCGGGATTTAAGAATAAAACAAAAGACAGGGGAATTGAAACGTCTTCCAAAAAGGGATGCGGCTAGAGTGAAGAGACAGTTATCGCACTTGCAAACATATCTCTACGGGATAAAATATATGGCGGGATTACCCGATATTGTGATAATTCTTGATCAGCAAGAAGAATATAGGGCTCTTCGAGAATGTCTCACTTTGGGAATTCCAACAATTTGTTTAAGTGATACAAATTGTGACCCGGATCTTGCAGATATTTCGATTCCTGCCAATGATGATGCTATAGCTTCAATTCGATTAATTCTTAATAAATTGATATTTGCAATTTGTGAAGGTCGTTCTAGCTATATACAAGAACTCTGATTAATAATTAAGAGACATATACAGAATATTAGATATATGAAATTGTTTTGTAAACACAATCCATTTTTGAATGGGTTACTAGTTTTTTTTTTTATTACGTAAAATAGATAAATAAATTTGTAAAACTGATGTAAAAAGTTCGTGGCCAACAAACCTAAAATATCTAATTTGAGTTAGCAAGTTAAAAAAACATTGAAAAAAAAATAAAGGGCGAATCAAAATAATTTCTTTAAACGTTTTCTTTCAGAGGGAAATATGAATGTTTTATCATGTTCCAGCAGCACATTAAAGGGTTTATATGATCTATCTGTTGTCGAAGTAGGCCAACATTTTTATTGGAAACTCGGAACTTTCCAAGTGCATGCCCAAGTCCTTATAACTTCTTGGGTGGTAATTGCTATTTTATTAGGCTCGGCCATTGTAGCTCTTCGGAATCCACAAACCATTCCCACAGGGGGTCAGAATTTCTTTGAATATGTCCTTGAATTTATTCGATCCGTCAGTAAAACCCAAATTGGGGAAGAATATAGTCCCTGGGTTCCTTTTATTGGAACTTTATTTCTTTTTATTTTTGTTTCGAATTGGTCGGGGGCGCTTTTACCTTGGAAACTTATAGAGTTACCGCATGGTGAGTTAGCTGCACCGACGAATGATATAAATACTACGGTTGCTCTAGCTTTACTTACTTCAATAGCCTATTTTTATGCCGGCCTTAGTAAAAAAGGTTTAAGTTATTTTGGTAAATATATTCAACCAACTCCAATTCTTTTACCGATTAATATTTTAGAAGATTTTACAAAACCCTTATCACTTAGCTTTCGACTTTTTGGGAATATATTAGCGGATGAATTAGTAGTTGTTGTTCTTGTTTCTTTAGTACCTCTAGTGGTTCCTATACCTGTCATGCTTCTTGGATTATTTACAAGTGGTATTCAAGCTCTTATTTTTGCAACTTTAGCTGCTGCTTATATAGGTGAATCCATGGAAGGGCATCATTGATTCATTTTACATTTTTTTCTATTGTAGTGCAATGCAAGGCCGGATATTTTTTGCTTCCAATTACTTAAACGATTTCAATGGAGCGTAAATCAAATTTCCATATTCTTAAATTTAAACTAACAATAAATTGCGGAAGAGATCTCAAAACAAAGATCGTTTTCTCAAAATTTCTTTGTTTCAGTTATGTGTTTGCTGCCAAACAATATTTTTTTTAGTGTTTTTTTTATTCTATTTAAATTTGAAGAGACATAATTTGATTAAGCATTTTTTTTTAGATTCTTCGAATAAAAAAAAAGTTTTCTAGTCTCAATTGATTCTCATTTTAGTCCTTTTTTAAGTCATTTTACAATTCACTAAAAAAAAAGTGCTGATTGGGATTACTCAAGTCTTATTGAGTGGTTAGGATAATGATAACCAAAAGTGAACCATTTCGAATTTCAAAATGAAAGTGAAAGAAATGACTAGCTGGTTTACGTTATACAAGAAACACATGTATATGTAATAGTAAGTATTAACTAATTATTTATGCATATAAATAATCTCGTTTACGACTATTAATAATTGATATTGTGATTGATTGGAATCCCTAGTGTAGATGGTTGACTAGTCTTCTACGTCAATTCCAAATTGCCAACTACTTTTTTTTTATTTGTAGATATGCCGATTCAATAAAAATAGGATAAAGAGCGCTAGACTGAGTAATTCATAATTTTGAGTTAGTGTATGATTGTATCATTAACCATTTCCGTTTTTTTTTTTTTGGTGCGAGGAATTTTTCATGAATCCATTGATTTCTGCCGCTTCCGTTATTGCTGCTGGCTTGGCCGTTGGACTTGCTTCGATTGGACCTGGGGTTGGTCAAGGTACTGCTGCAGGCCAAGCTGTAGAAGGTATCGCGAGACAACCGGAAGCAGAAGGGAAAATACGGGGTACTTTATTGCTTAGTTTAGCTTTTATGGAAGCTTTAACCATTTATGGACTTGTTGTAGCCTTAGCCCTTTTATTTGCAAATCCGTTTGTATAATCGAATTCTAACAAACAATCTTTTTTTTGTTTTGACTTGGGATTTGCTGATTGTTTTTTTCAATTCTATCCCAAGTTGATACTTAGAACTATTTAGTAATACTTAGGTTTTTTGGTACAATAACCCATGGGAAGGACTGATTTAGGGATCAGGAATTAGTATATGGATTCGCTTTCTTCCTTCCCATCCATCTATTGATTCAATTCAATTTGACGTAAATTAGTCTTGGAACCAAGTAAATATTTCGTGATTCATATAGCCTTCAGAGTGAATATCATATTCGAATAAATTTGGTTTTAGTCCCAATACAGGTTTCTAATTGGAAATTGATTTCCAAATTGAAGTGAGTTCAGTCTCAATTTATTTAAAACGAGGCAAAGCACTAAATAAACCTGAATCAAATAGTAGCTAATTTAAACTAAAATAATAATCAAATTATTCACTTTAGAACTCAAAGAACTAAGTAACTAATAGTCTAATTCATTTTAGAATAATCAAAATGCAGAAATCGAATCTATTAAGAACTAAAAAAAAATAGAGAATTAATCTGTCTATACTAGAAGAGGAGATCCTATGAAAACAGTACCCGATTCTTTCGTTTTTTTGGATCACTGGCCATCCGCCGGGAGTTTCGGATTCAATACCGATATTTTAGCAACAAATCCAATAAATCTAAGTGTAGTCCTTGGTATATTGATTTTTTTTGGAAAGGGAGTGTGTGCGAGTTGTTGATTTCACAAATCGGCTGAATTGATACAGCTGCACTTTTTTGTGGTTTAACTAAGACAAAAACTGTGCATAATCCTGCGAATTACTTATGAATAAATTCACACCTGATCTGTAAGAACCATAGCATTTCGCGATTTATTGGTAAATAAACTTTGATTCTCTAGGAACCAATATTGAGGAACCATTAACATGGTTAAATCGAAACTTTTAAAAGTTAAAGTCCAGACATAGCAAAGTATTCTTTCTACTTCATACTACAAGTACAAGGTTACTAACGTTAATTACTACAATGTTACTAACGTTAATAAAAACAAAGGGTTACAAAAAAAATGAATAATTGAAAGTTGTTTTTGACATACAACACTCATGTCAAAAACCTGATTTAAAGTCATTTTTTTTTATAATAATAAAAAAAAATGAGGCAGTTCATCCAATCTTCTTCAATGCTCAATTGATAACCTATAGATAAATAATTTGTTTGGATTTGAAGAAAAAAAGAAACAACTCTACTGACAATTAATTGTTTGATACAAAGAGTCCTCTGAATATTTCAATCGTAAATTAGTTGATTAGTGGTTTTTGAATATTAATTGTCAATTGAAATACAAGAAAAAGAGGATAGGCTCAATACAGTCGAAAACGATCTGGAAATTTACCATAAGAAATTGAACTAGTTGAGCGTGAGAGCCAAATGAATTGAAAAATTCATGTTTGGTTCGGGAAGGGATTATGAAAATTTTTTAATGAATGGAAAAATAATCTACTTTCATTAAGTGATTTATTAGATAATCGAAAACAGAGGATTGTGAATACAATTCGAAATTCTGAAGAATTACGCGAAGGGGCTATTGAACAGCTAAAGAAAGCCCAACTTCGCTTACTTCAAGTCGAAATTGAAGCGGATCAGTATCGAGTGAACGGATACTCGGAGATAGAACGAGAAAAATTGAATTTAATTAATTCAACTTCGCAAACCTTAGAACAATTCGAAAATTCCAACAATGAAACAATTAATTTTGAACAAGAAAGGGCACTTAATTATGTCAGACAACGAGTTTTCCAACAAGCCTTAGAAGGAGCTTTAGGAACTCTGAATAGTCGTTTAAACAACGAATTACATTTACGTACCATCAGTGCTAATATTGGCATGTTGGTAACAATAAAAGAAATAACTGATTAGTCCTTCTGCTATAGTCTAGGGGCATTATTTTTTTTTTCAACAAAGGAAGAAATACTCATGGTAACCATTCGAGCCGACGAGATTAGTAATATTATTCGTGAACGTATTGAGCAATATAATAGAGAAGTAAAGATTGTAAACACGGGGACCGTACTTCAAGTAGGCGATGGTATTGCTCGTATTTATGGTCTTAATGAAGTAATGGCCGGTGAATTAGTCGAATTTTCCGAGGGTACGATAGGAATTGCTCTGAATTTGGAATCACATAATGTTGGTGTTGTCTTAATGGGTGACGGTTTGCTGATACAAGAGGGAAGTTCGGTAAAAGCAACAGGCAAAATTGCTCAGGTCCCTGTGAGTGAAGCTTATTTAGGTCGTGTTATCAACGCTCTAGGGAAACCTATTGATGGGCGCGGTGAAATTGCATCTTCGGAATCTCGGTTAATTGAATCTCCAGCTCCGGGTATTATTTCAAGACGGTCCGTGTATGAGCCGCTTCAAACAGGACTTATAGCTATTGATTCAATGATCCCGATAGGACGTGGGCAACGAGAATTAATTATTGGGGATAGACAGACCGGGAAAACGGCAGTAGCCACAGATACAATTCTAAATCAACAAGGACAGAATGTAATATGTGTTTATGTAGCTATTGGTCAAAAAGCATCTTCGGTAGCTCAAGTAGTGACTACCTTACAGGAAAGAGGAGCAATGAAATATACTACTATTGTAGCCGAAACAGCAGCTTCCCCAGCTACATTACAATACCTCGCTCCTTATACAGGCGCGGCTTTAGCTGAATATTTCATGTATCGTAAACAACACACTTTAATAATTTATGATGATCTTTCCAAACAAGCGCAGGCTTATCGTCAAATGTCGCTTTTATTACGCAGACCACCCGGCCGTGAAGCTTATCCAGGAGATGTTTTTTATTTACATTCACGCCTTTTAGAACGCGCTGCAAAATTAAGTTCGAGTTTAGGGGAAGGCAGTATGACTGCGTTACCAATCGTTGAGACCCAATCTGGCGATGTTTCGGCTTATATTCCTACTAATGTAATTTCCATTACCGATGGACAAATATTCTTATCGGCTGATCTATTCAATTCGGGAATCCGACCGGCGATTAATGTCGGTATTTCCGTTTCGCGAGTCGGATCCGCAGCTCAAATTAAAGCAATGAAACAAGTTGCTGGGAAATTAAAATTAGAATTGGCCCAATTTTTAGAATTAGAAGCCTTTGCGCAATTTGCTTCTGATCTGGATAAAGGTAGTCAGAATCAATTGGAACGAGGACGGCGTTTACGTGAGTTGCTAAAACAATCCCAATCAAACCCTCTCACAGTGGACGAACAAATAATGACTATTTATGCCGGAACTAATGGATATCTTGATTCATTCGAAATTGGACAAGTACGAGATTTTCTTGATGAGCTACGCACTTACTTAAAAAATAATAAACCTCAGTTCCAAGAAATCATCTCTTCTACGAAAACATTTACGAAAGAAGCGGAAAACCTTTTAAAAGAAGCTATTCAAGAGCAGACGAAACGTTTTCAACTTAAGTAACAAGTCTAACGAAATTGATTTTCGGCGTTTATTAGGATATACCTAAACGAAAAATCGACCAATAGTTAACCTTAACCAAAAATCGAACTAAAACCCCGAAAAAAAAAAGAATACTATAAATGAAAAATTTACGCATCGAATAAAAATTTTCTATTTACCGTTCGAAAATCTTCTAAAATGCCAACTATTACTAAAAATAGATATACTACTAGATGAAAAAATCCTGCGTCCAATAGGATTTGAACCTATACCAAAGGTTTAGAAGACCTCTGTCCTATCCATTAGACAATGGACGCTTTTTAATTTCCCTTTTTTATTCGTTTTTTTTTTTAATCTCTTTACTCTATAATATCGTTCCTACTTTATAAAAACTAGTGAAGTGAGATCAGTTAGAAAATTCTCTTATCTTATATTCTTAGTTGATTTTAATCTCACTTAAATATCGAAATTGCTTTGTTTGGCTAAAAAAAGAAAAACCTTTTTATGGAATATTAGTGCAGTGAATTAAGTAATAAATTCTTTCCTTGAGATAAAAAAAAGTACTGTCAATCTCGGTCTACAAAATTACAATTTTACAAAATAAATAAATAAACTTAGCAGTATTTATTTTTAGATTGACTACTTTTTAGTTCTTTTTTTTTGTGATTCTGCGTATTCAAATTTTGGGTAGTAGAATAATTAGATCAACTTCCGATAGATTCTATCTATCGAACTCAAAAAAAAAGACCTTTATTTAATAGCATATACTCCTATTGAGTCGTATAGTTGGATCACGAAAAAAAAAAAGAAAAAGTTCTCTATTCTCGCTAAGGTATAATCCTTAATGAGTGTATAAGGTGAGAGCGGGTAGCGGGAATCGAACCCGCATCGTTAGCTTGGAAGGCTAGGGGTTATAGTCGATGTTTATTCATTCAATTTAACATCTCTAATTCAAAACAGAACATGAAACTTTGGTTTCATTCGGCTCCTTTATGGAATAGGTAACAATTTGTAAATATGATCTATACAACTAATCCATACGATGCACTCAAAAAAAAGTGAACCATACACTATCCATAATATCTATGTCAGCCCCTGGGTTTGATTTAATTGAATCCAGTTTTAATAACTCGCTTGTTAGATAATCCCTCTAGCTGGGGGATTAAAATATTCTTTATAGTTACTTCGTCCTCTATTTCTATTTGATTTTTTTTGAACAATCCTTAGGAAAATAAGTTTTTTTTTCGACCGAGCTAAAACAAGATCGATGTCTTTAGTAAACCAAAGTCATCATTTACTGCTTAATTAGATTTTGCTTTTTTTTTGTATTATTTAAAACAAATACAAAAAAAAAGATTTAGTTACGATTCGAAATAGATGAAATCTAAATTTCTTTATCCATAGATCGGTTATTCATACTTAGTTGATTGGAAGTATTGATCCAATTTCCAAAATTATGTTTCATAATTTGATAATCCAATTGTTTTATTGATTCTCGAATCCAAATTATGAGAATGTATATTTTTCCTTTAGTTTTTCATTGATAGAGAAAGGAGTTTCTCCTTTTAAGAAATAAAGTTTTTGTTCGGAATAGGAACCGAAAGATCCTCTAACAAATCCTTAGAGGTAGACTTATTAAAACGAATCACACTTTTACCACTAAACTATACCCGCTACGATTTGATTATTGTATATAAAAGAACCTTTTGTCAAGTAATAGGATAGAAAGAGGGTCATAAAAATAGGGTTCAAATAGTCTTTTTTTAGAAAAACCACCAATATTTTTCAAAATGAAAAAACCAACTACGAATACTGAAATTAAAAAAAGGTACTCTATTTTGGGGGATAGATTTGGGGAATAGATTTTTTTTTATCCAATCCTTATAAAAAATTCGACTTTTTTCTATTTGAACTTGGTAGTTCTATTTTAAACTTGAAATTGAAACGTTTTTTTTTAATTAATATAAATCTACATGAGAAATGAGAACTTTTTTTTTTCGTTTTGAATCGAATTTTAAATCAACTCAATTCAAACCAGATAGTTTCTTTTGTATGTTTCGAAATTCAAGAGTTAGAAAAATACAAAAGAAACTATCTTAATCGCTAAAGAAATGCAATTAGAGCAAGAGAAGTTTTTTTTTTCAATTTTGTCAAAAAAAAAAAACGATTTAGAAAATAGATTCCCCTAAAATACTAAAACTAATGAAATACAAATCTATCCTATATATTATAATAAGAATAAATAAGAATAAGGAAACCAAGAATTAAGTAAATTAAGTAAAAGAACGAACGAAACAAAAGGGACACAAGGAATGGTCTTTGTTTTTCATCTTCCTTATTTTGTAAGATAGGATTATGATAACAATTGAAATTAACCAACCCTTTTCGGAAAGATGGCTGAGTGGCCTAAAGCGTCGGATTGCTAATCCGTTGTACGAATTTTTTGTACCGAGGGTTCGAATCCCTCTCTTTCCGGCTGAGTGCTTGGTCTTGTTTTTTTTTTTTTTTATTATTATTCTCTTTAATAATGTATTTGAAACTTTATAAAAGGAAATAGTTAACAATGGAGAAATGATCAAATCTCAAGAACATAAAAAATGAAACAAAGAAAGCAAAAAACTCTCGTATTATTCTTCACGTCCCGGATTACGTCCCGGATCATTAGATAAAAATCCGAAGATGAAGAGTGAAACAAATAATATCACTACTGTGTAGACAAAAAGTTTGAGAGTAAGCATTACACAATCTCCAAGATCTTTTTTGGTTAAAAAAAAAAAAGAAAAGAGATTCTCTAGTTTGATTTTAGATCACAATCAATGGATTGAAACTAATAATGACGTTTTTTATAACTATCTATTATATAAACCATATAGGATTATATCTAAGACGTAGAAACTACGCATATCTTTTTTCAAATCTTATCGAAAACTGACAGCAGCTTGCCAAACAAAGGCTAATAGAAAAAATAACAAAGGAATCACTGGCATAAAATCGACAATTGGATTTAAAAAAGCATAAGCTTCGGGCAATTTTGTGAAGAAAAAACTACTTGAATATAGGGCAGAATTAAAACAGATACAAATCAAACTAAAAATATTAAGCATAACAAATATTTTGTTCTTGAAGATAATTCGATTTTGACTAAGTTAGGAATACATTTTTGATAAAAAAAAATAAGATTAAAAAGAAGGTAGACTCACAATCTTTTTGAAAGTTTATGCAAAGAACTTTTAAGCTTATCCAAACAAATTTTTGTTTTCAAATATTCAAATAAATAAAAAAAAATCCTATTTTTATATTTTCCTATAAAAAATTGATACAGATTTTATACATATCTAAAATCTCTTAATTGAATTATATATTATGATCAATAAATTTGTTTTAAGTCTATATCTACCTCTTTACCTATAAAAATTAGACCACTAAACCAAATCTCGTAACTTTTTAAAAATGGATTTAGATGAAAATGGATTTAGAGATAGAGGATAGTTGACAAAAAATCAATCTACATAGTATTATTTAAGTTGAATACCAATCTGAATGATTCCAAAAATTTGTGGGACGTGGCCGAGTGGTAAGGCAACGGGTTTTGGTCCCGGTGTTCGAAGGTTCGAATCCTTTCGTCCCAGACTTTTAAATAGGACATCTAAAGAATAATTTTTATTGAATAATTTTGTTGTGTTGACGCATTATATTATTAGTGATTTATCTAGAAATTCTTATTCTTTTTTATTTCAAATTCAAAAATGAATAATATAATAATAAGCTAGATAGATTTTCAATTTACGAAAAAATAACAAGAAGTTTTCCATATAGGTTTTTTTTTTAAGAACCGAAAAATAAGTTTGACCCATTTTCGGTTTTAATTCAAGATTGGATTGTATATCAACCACACTTGAAACAATTAGTTACGATAAAAAAACTAAGAAGCTTTTCACTTTTCATTAGAAATAAATAAATATAAATAAAGAAGGGATACCCTCTTTTGTTAAAGAAGTTTTATGTTTGTGAGGTGTTGTTTAGATCTAGAATTGAAATAGAATACCCGGTCTAACAAAGAACTATCCAATTCAATTGATCAATTGAATTTTTTTTTTTTCATTATTTTTTTATTCATGATTTTCTAAGAATTTTACTATTTTGATTAGTCAAATCAACTGATTTTTTTCATTCTTTCAGTATGGATTTTGTTTGTGACCTTATTTATATTGACAACAAGAGAGGAACTAGATATAATCCCATCTAAGTAAATAGAGTTTGTCTCAACGTCTCATCTTTTTTTTTTTTTTTTATTAATGTGTTTAATGTATTTTTTTTTTGTTAATGTTTTCAATTGAATATTTCTTTCCTTCTTGCATATTGATTGAATTTTTTTAGGTATTTGGTATGTATTTTGATTGTATGAATGTAACAACGAAAATATCTATTTTATTTTTTAGGGTTGCTAACTCAATGGTAGAGTACTCGGCTTTTAAGTGCGACTAACAGCTTTTACACATTTGTATGAAAAAAAAAACTTCGTCCATACAATCGGTATTGTTTGTAAGACTACGACTGATCCGGAAAGGAATGACTGGAAAAAGCAGCATGTCGTATCAATAAAGAATTCTTCAACTACTTAGGTACGGAAGATAAAAAACGAAATTCTAAGTTTGTCGAATGAATAAATGGATAAAGCCTTGGATCTTCAATTAATTAGATAAAGGAAAACTAAAAAAGCAACGAGCTTATGTTCTCAATTTGAATTATTATTCAAACTAATTAGATGTTAAAACTAGATTAGTAACCGATGTGTGAAAGGCTTCCTTCTAAGCCTTTATTTTTTTTACTAAATCCTAACTATTCCGTAGAGCTAAATGTGTAGAATAAAGAGTATAATGATCAAAAAATATTCCAAAATCAAAAGAGCGATTGACTTGTAAAAGTAAAGGATTTCTAACTATCCTTTTTTTATCCTTATGGTATAATAAACAAACCATTTTTTTTTTGTTGTAATCCAAAGTAAAAAAAGGGTACGGGAGAGAATCCGTTCCTTAATTTATTTTCAAGGTATCTATTTTTTTTTAATTACTTTGTTTTTACTCTATCGCACTATGTATCCGTTTAAAACTTCAAAAATACCATGTCCTTGCTTTAATCAAAAATAGACTTGAATAAAAAAAATAGAATGGGAAAAGAAAAAGATCAAAAATATATAGATCTAGCCAAATCTGATAAAAAGGACTTCCTATACCCACTTATCTTTCAAGAGTATATTTATACACTAGCTCATGAGCATAATTTAAATAGATATACATTGTTGGAAAATTTAGGTTATGACAAAAAATTGAGTTTTTTAATTGTAAAACGTTTAATTGCTCGAATGTATCACCAGAATTATTTCCCTTTTTCTTCTGACAATTTTAAACACAATTTTTTTTTTAGATACAACAAGGTTTTGTATTCTCAAAAAATATCAGAAGGATTTGCAATCATTGTAGAAATTCCCTTTTTCCTTCAATTTGGAACTTCTTTCCAAAATTTGGAAAAAAAATTGGAAATAGTAAAAGTTCAAAATTTACAATCAATTCATTCAATATTTCCTTTTGTCGAGGATCAATTTTACCATTTCAATTTTGTGTTCGATGGGTTACTCCCATATCCCATTCATCTCGAAAAATTGGTTCAAACTCTTCGTTACTGGTTAAAAGATCCTTCCTCTTTGCATTTTTTACGATTGTTTCTTCATGAGTATTCGAATGGTAACAATCCTTTTTTTCAAAAAAAAGCAAATTCCTTTTTGGAAAAAAAAAATCTAAGATTATTTGTGTTTTTATATAATGCTTATATATATGAATACGAATCTATTGTTTTTTTTATTCGTACCCAATTCTGTCATTTACCAGCAAAACGTTTTCAGTTTTTTTTTGAGAGAAACTACTTTTATGCAAAAGTAAATAATTTTACAAAAGTTTTTGCTAACCGTTTTCCCCTTAAGCTAGAGTTGTTTAAAGATCCGAACCTACATTATATTCGATATCAAGGAAAATTGGTGTTTGGTATAAGGGGAATGCCACTTCTAATGAAAAAATGGAAACACTATTTTGTTATTTTATTTGAATGTTATTTTGATGTATGGTTTCAACCAGATAAGATTCAGATCGGTTTATTATCGAAACATTCTCTAACTTTTGTTGGTTATCTTTTGAGGTTAAAATTTACGCCTTGCGTGATACGAAGTCAAATGCTTCAAAAAGCATTTAGTATCGATAATACTAGACATCATATAGAGACACTAATTCCGATTATTCCAATGATTGAATCATTGTCAAAAATGAAATTTTGTAACAAAGTAGGACATCCCGTTAGCAAACCGACCTGGACGGATTTATTGGATTCAGATATTATTGACCGATTTTTGCGTCTATGCAAAAATATCGCTCATTATTCTAGTGGATCTTCCAAAAAAAAAGTTTTGTATCAAATACATTATATACTTCGATTTGCTTGCCTCAAAACCTTGGCTCGTAAACATAAAATCTCTGTACGCGCTTTTTTGAAAAAACAAGGGTCCGCCCTTTTAGAAGAATTTTTTATCGAAGAACAGATTGCTTCTTTGATCTTCCGAAGAAATTCATCGAAATCTCCATATCCATTCAATCAATATAAAGATCGCCTTTGGTATTTGGATATTCTTTCTATTAATGATCTAGTTAATCATAACTAATTAGTTGTGAAAAGGTGTAAATCCGAATTTCATTATTCCAATTCAATAATAACGAAAGAATACCGATTCATTAAAGGTTGTTTTTTAAACAATGATTGACGTCAATTATGAAATGTTCATGCAATATAAATATACAAGTAAGGATTCACTAATTGAATATTCCTTTTTTTGTTGGAGTATTCCATTTTTTGCGTGGTTTTAGCTTGTTAAAACGTTGAGTTTTAGATGGATACGTAGGGAAAGCCGTGTGCGATAAAAAAGGCAAGCACGGCTTGGGGAGAGATTTTTGTGCCTATTTTGTTAATAGTTCAATTTTCTACTCCATCCGACTAGCTCCGGGTTCGAGTCCCGGGCAACCCATTTTTAGTACTATAAAAAATTTTCATAAAAAACGGTTCAAAATTGAACGCAGATCCAAGAAAGATCTATTTTTTTTGAATGCTCCTATTCGTGGCCACAGATGTCTAAAGCAGATTATTTATAGTCTAAACTATATATTCTATATCAGTCAGTCAGATCGAGGTGGTTACTCATTTTTGGGTTGGTAAATTTATAATTATCTTGTTGAATAAATTGAGAAGGATATTCATCAGGATAGTTAGGAGGTCCTTTTTTTTTATGATTCCGATTTCGATTATTCCAATTTTAAAGATTAGTAGTACCAAAAGACTCTCGAAATACGATACATTTCACAAAAGTAAAATCAACTGGTGGGGATCAACAAATTATCAATTGTTCCGCCTGCAAACTGATCGGGGTTTGGTTTTTTTTTCTTTTCAACTGTATATTGCAAATCCGATGTTAACTTTATTAACAGTAAATGATACTAACAATTTATGTTTTAACTATTTTGATAATTACTACTTTAGCAAAATTTTGTACATTGAGATAAAAAATCTTCATAAACTTTCGAGTTATTTTTTGAATGTAAGTGAAAATGATTCGGAAAGTCTCAAAAGAATAAAGCAATATCAATATTTATGGGTTTCGTGCGATTTTTGCGATGGATTAAACTATCGAAAAACGTTTATGTCAAAAATGTATATTTGTGAACATTGTGATTCGTATGTAAGAATGGGTAGTTCAGAGCGAATTGATTTTTTGATTGATTCAGGTACTTGGTATCCGATAGATGAAGATATGGTCTCTTTTGATCCAATTCAATTTGATCAACTTGCTCAATTTGATCCAATTCAATTGGATCAAATTGAGCAAGTTGATCAAACTAATCAATTTTTTGTGGATTCAAATAAGAATTACCCAACTCATAGAATAAATACAGAAAGCTATACTGAGATTGGTCCTGAGGTACTTATCTTTAGCTTTATTGACATACCGTTATCTAGATTTCTTGAGGTATCTTTTTCGCGCTGTCCTCTAGGTGTTTTGAATACCATGCATTTTCCATATATCCGGTATATAGATTCTTATCTAACAAATAGAGACCTAGACATAGAGGAGTTAAGTCTACCTAAAGACGAGAATGAGAACCAGAAAGAAGATCACGATACTACCAACAAAGTTGTCCCTTGTTCTATAGATATAGACCTAACGTCGACAGGAGAGATAGCAATAGAGATCAATATGTTACTGAGAGATCTAAATCAAATAATTCAGAGAGGTATACCTGATGAAGATCAACTAGAAATTGATGATAAAAATGAGCAGAATAATTTTAAAATCGAAAATGAGGACCCTCCCTATATAGAAAAACTTGACTCTAATCAACGAGAGCATGGATTAACTGAAGCTGTTCAGACAGGAATAGGTCAGTTAAATGGCATTCCAATAGCTATTGGGGTTATGGATTTTCGTTTTATTGGAGGTAGTATGGGATCAGTAGTCGGAGAGAAAATCACCCGATTGATTGAGTATGCTACGAGTGAACTTTTACCTCTTATTTTAGTTTGTGCTTCGGGCGGAGCACGTATGCAAGAAGGAAGTTTAAGTTTGATGCAAATGGCTAAAATATCTGCTGCTTTACATGATTATCAATCGAAGAAAAAGTTATTTTTCATATCAATTCTGACATCTCCTACAACGGGTGGGGTGATCGCGAGTTTTGCTATGTTGGCTGATATTATTATTGCTGAACCGGAAGCCCATATTGCATTTGCGGGTAAAAGAGTAATTGAGCAAACATTGAATCAACAGGTGCCTGAAGGTTCACAAGAAGCGGAAATTATATTTGAAAGTGGATTATTAGATCTAATCGTACCACGTAATATTTTAAAAGGTGTTTTGGGTGAGTTATTTCATCTTCACAATTTCGTTCCAGTGAATCCTAAAGCAAGTAAATTTTTAACGTAACCATTTTTTTCTGAGACAATAAAATCGATAAGTTCAACAAAGTAAAAAAAAAAAAGAATGGATTCGAAATCCAATTTCACAGGTCAAAAATTTTATTAAATTAACGTTATCCGACGGTACGAAGATAATAAAATATAATATGAAACCCCCAAGAAGTAAATTATCATAACATTATTTCAGTTCCAAAAAAAAAGGATCTAATGATTTTGAAATTCCTTGCGCTTTAGTATTAGAATATTCATATTATATATGCTCATGAAGATGCACTTAAGATATAATTATATAAAATTCCATAGAAAATTAGCCAATTGAATAATTCACAAATAGGTTGCTAAACAATATAGCGAAAAAAGTAAATATAAATATACATATATATAACAATTAGAGAATAACTAGGTTAAAATATTAAATATTAATTCGAGGTGCGCATTCTATGACAGTTCTCAATGATTTACCCCCAATTTTTGTTCCTTTCGTGGGTTTCGTATTTCCAGCAATTGCAATGGCTTCTTTATTTCTTTATATTCAAAAAAATAGGATTGGTTAAGGATAATGGGAACAAACCAAAGTGAATCTTTTTTTTTTCATTTTGAATAGTTCGACCTGCATCTTAAGATATATCTTTAAGAAATTGTTTATAATGAGTATCTGACCCGTCTTCCACGTCAAACCTAAAAAAAAATAAAAGACTTCGCGGATTTTTATAATTTTTATATTTTATAAATAACCTCGATAATTCAGTTCACTAATCAATATTGATATTTTGAGTACTCAAATCGTATATACAATTCAAACTGAAGAGAAAGATATTTTGATCGACGGGTCTAACCTCAAAGTCCAAGAATTTATAGGTTTGTGGATAACGACTCATCCGCGAAGGCTCCTAGTCTTCATTAGTAATTAGTTTGAGTTTCATTGTAAATCGAATGAATTGCTTCAAAAAACGAACATACAAATATTGCGAGTTGACAAAAGTTATTTCAGAACTAATCAAAACCAAGTCAAATTCAGTTGTGCGAATATGCCGCTTCAAAAACAAAAATTAGATCGAATATGAGTTGGCGATCAAAAGAAATATGGATAGAATTTATAGGAGGGGCTCGAAAAACAAGTAATATTTGTTGGGCCTTTATACTTTTTTGCGGTTCATTAGGCTTTTTCGTTGTTGGCATTTCCAGTTACCTTGGGAGAAATTGGATATCTTTTTTTCCGCCTCAGGAAATAATTTTTTTTCCGCAAGGCCTCGTTATGTCTTTCTATGGTATTGCCGGTCTTTTTATTAGCTCGTATTTATGGTCCACAATTTTTTGGAATGTCGGTAGTGGTTATGATCGATTCGATAGAAATGAGGGAATAGTCTCGATTTTTCGTTGGGGATTTCCGGGAACCAATCGTCGTATTTTACTGAGATTCATTTTGAAAGATATTCAGTCTATCAGAATCGAAGCAAAAGAGGCTATTTCTGTTCAACGTGTTCTTTATATGGAAATAAGAGGACAGGGATCCTTTCCTTTGACGGGGACCAATGAAAATTTAACTCCACGAGAAATTGAGAAAAAAGCGGCGGAATTAGCTTATTTTTTGAATGTACCAATTGAAGTTCTTTAAAATAAAACCAAAAAATGAAAAAAAAAAAAGCATTTATCTCCATTTTATATCTTACATCTATAATAGTGTTGCCCTGGTGCATCTCTTTTGTGTTTAATAAAACTGTGGAACCTTGGGTTTTGAATTCGTTAAATACTAGTCAATCCGAGCTTTTTGTAAACACTATTCAAGAAACTCGTATTATAGAAAAATTCATAGAATTAAAGGACCTTTTCTTATTGGACGAAATGCTGAAGGAATATCCGGAAACACATCTAAAAAATTTTGTTATTCCTCTTCAGAGGGAAACAATTCAATTGATTCAGATGTACAATATGGAGTGTATCCATATGTTTTTTCACTTCGTGACAAATCTAATTTGTTTCTTTATTCTAAGTCTATATTATATTCTAAAAAATGAAGAACTTTTGATTATCAATTCGTGGTTTCAAGAATTTGTATATAACTTAAGTGATACAATAAAAGCTTTTTTTATTCTTTTCGTAACTGATTTATGTATAGGATTTCATTCCCCTCATGGTTGGGAACTAATGATTGGCTCGATTTATAAGGATTTTGGCTTTGCGCATAATGATCTAATTATATCGGTTCTTGTTTCCACTTTTCCAGTCATTCTAGATACAGTTTTTAAATATTCGATCTTTTATTATTTAAATCGTGTATCTCCCTCACTTGTAGTGATTTATCATTCAATGAATGATTGAAAAAGGATTGAATGTTCCTATTTTTATTTTAATTCTTTGTCTACTAATAAAAAAACCTATCTATATCTTTTTTTGATTAGTAGAAGTGTCGGGGATTCCTCCTCGATTTTAGTCAAAATTATCAAAAAATATTTCATTAAATAGCAGCATCGGCGGTAGAGAACTTTTTTAGTGACTTACCTAATTTTATTGTATAAATTTTTGGGATCAACGATTATACCATGCAAACCAGAAAGAGTCTTTCGTGTATAAAAATAAAAGAACAGATTACTTGTTTGATTTCTGTATCGCTCATTACCTATATAATAACTCAGCTATCGGTTTCAAATGCCTATCCTATTTTTGCACAGCAGGGTTATGAAAATCCACGTGAGGCAACTGGACGTATTGTATGTGCCAATTGTCATTTAGCTAATAAGCCTGTGGATATTGAGGTTCCGCAAGCAGTACTTCCGGACACTGTATTTGAAGCAGTTGTTCGAATTCCGTATGATAAGCAAGTGAAACAAGTTCTTGCTAATGGTAAAAAGGGAGGTTTGAATGTAGGTGCGGTTCTTATTTTACCTGAGGGGTTTGAATTAGCCCCCTCAGATCGTATCTTGCCGGAGATGAAAGAAAAGATAGGGAATCTTTCTTTTCAGAATTATCGTCCAAATAAAAAAAATATTCTTGTGATTGGACCCGTTCCTGGTCAGAAATATACGGAAATAACTTTTCCTATTCTTTCTCCGGACCCTGCTACGAAAAAAGATGTTCATTTTTTAAAATATCCCATATATGTAGGTGGAAACCGAGGAAGGGGGCAAATTTATCCAGACGGTAGCAAAAGTAACAATACAGTTTATAATGCAACAGCTCCTGGTATAGTAAGCAAAATTGTACGAAAAGAAAAAGGAGGATATGAAATAACTATCACAGATACCTTAGAAGGACGTCAAGTGATTGATATTATACCTCCAGGACCTGAGCTTCTTGTTTCTGAAGGCGAATCTCTCAAACTTGATCAACCATTAACGAGTAATCCTAATGTGGGTGGCTTTGGTCAAAGTGATACCGAAATAGTACTTCAAGACCCATTAAGAATCCAAGGTCTTTTAGTCTTTTTTGCATCGGTTATTTTGGCACAAATATTTTTAGTTCTTAAAAAGAAACAGTTTGAGAAGGTTCAATTGTCTGAAATGAATTTCTAGATGGTTCTCAAGTTATTAATTAATAATGAATTCAAAACGAAACAAAAATTCATTCAGAATAAATTCAGAATAAACAAAATTGATGACACTTGAAATAAGTATGAGATGATCGAAAAAATATTAACCTCTTTGTTACCATAACAAATTTTGAGGATTACTTAATATTGCGACTTCTTTTTCTTTTGTAGTCATACTGTTTTGTTACGTCAAATTCCCTATTTGACTTTAGATCCTCTTTTTTTTATGAGGAAAAATAAAAATAGTAGTTATAGGATTACTTTACTTGAAGTCAATTGAGTGCTCACTAAATGGATCAATATTCTTTTTTTTTATTCCAAGCAGAAAATAAATGAAGAAAATTCGATTTGTTGACACAAGAAAAGTATGTCGAAAAATTCTTTTCTTGTGTCGAAAGAATAATGATTCCGACTTGAATGTGTCTTTTATTAAATAAATAAAGATTTTTTGATAGGCTTATCATAAAGGACTGAAGTGTTTAAACATTGAATTATATTAATTCCATTTAGACTAAATAAAGAGACTAATAAAACGTAATTGGGGGTAGGAATCGAATCGTTCTTTTTTTTTTGCAATTTATTGCAAAAAAAAAGTCTTCAATTTCAGAATTGACTAAAACCGTTTGAAAGTTTCAAAGAGTATTCGTGTATCTTTACGAAACAAGTCAAAATCCTTTGACTTTATCAAGAACACCATCTACACCAAACAAAATTGAATGGAATTTTTGGAAAGATGTCCTAAACCTAATTCATTTTGTAATTTGTACAAAGTTAATATTAGGAATACAATACAATTCATCATGTTTAAGAACTCAGTGGGACCCTTTTTTCTATATATGATATATGATTTAAGGGATCCCGTTGAGTTCTTATGCTTTCATATATACCAACTCAGTTCATCCCATTACTGCTACAAAGATGAACCTAATCCGGAATATGAACCATAAAAGAAAATGCCTAGTAAGCCAATTACAATAGTACCTACTACAAAACCTATTAGCCAAAGAGGAATTCTTCCTGTAGTATCGGCCATTTATCCCACTTCCTCCTATATTTTTAATCAAGTGGTCATACTATAGACATAAACAGTCATAGATAATTATGAGATGATATCCTTCCGATGGGATAAAACAAGTCGTACTTTTTATTATTATTATTATTATTATTCGACTATTTTCGTTTCAAATTCTTTCTTCGATTGCTTTCTTTTATTAATTAAAGAAATAATTAGAAAATAAAACAGCAAGGACAAAAATAAGTAACAACCCCCAGTAAAGACTGGTACGATTCAATTCAACATTTTGTTCGTTCGGGTTTGATTGTGTCATAGCTCTCTAATGAATTGTGATTAGGTTTATCGTTGTATGAATTGCATTGCTGATATGGATCCCAAAAAGAAAACAGTCGGTACAGCTAGTCCGTGAACAGCTAACCAGCGTACTGTAAAAATAGGATAAGTTCGATCTATGGTCATTGAATCCTCCTAAAACGATTTACTAAATTCATCCAGTTGTTCCAAAGAATCAAAACGGCCAGTTATTAAGGGAATTCCTTGTCGGTTCTCTGTAAAATATTCATTTGGACGTGGACTTCCAAATACATCGTAAGCTAATCCAGTGCTGACGAATAGCCACCCTGCAATGAATAAGGAAGGTATAGTAATGCTATGAATGACCCAATATCGAATACTGGTGATAATATCAGCAAAAGAACGTTCTCCTGTGCTTCCAGACATGCTGAGCTCCACATATTCTTCTACATAAAGTAAAAAAGGATCGATTCCGTAAAAGATGCGATCAGTAAATTTTCATTTACTGAAAAAAAAATCTTTGTAAGATCGTCAATTTAGTACCAAAGGTTTCTTTAAAGTATACCGAATCAGTATAGCTACCCTTATTCTGACACAGCAACGCAACATCAATCAGTCAAAAAAGTATATTTTTGATAATTTGTTTTTGTGTTTTGTTTTAGTGTACCGACCTTATTTATAGACTATTAGAGAACAGATCAAAAATCTCTTTGAGTCGATAAAAAATCTTCGATTAAGTTTTTTTTTTCTAAAATTCCAATTGCTGAAGAGGATTCTTCTAGTGTTTCAATTGAATTAAATAAAAAAGTCCAAAAATGACCTGTTGCGGTGTATAAAAAATATTTGGCTCTTTTAATTGAATTTTGTTTATAGTTTCAATAAAAAAAAAAAATGAATCGTACACTACTAAATCATGGTAGGGTCGGAGTTTTGATCAAAGAAAAAAAATGATTATTCTTAACCGTAATGCTTTTTGTTACTAATTACTATTTTGGCTTTTCTTGACTTAGATACCTATTTTTTTAGATTAGATAGCATTTTTTTTTTTGTTAGTGTCATCTATACTCTATAATGAATGCAACTTGAAAACTGTCAATTTCATTTAGGAAAATGCCTTACAATTTTATGTATAAAGTATATAAAAAAATAGATTATCTTCTTTATGTTTACGTTAACTAGTTATTTCGGTTTTCTATTAGCATCTTTAACGGTCGCTTCGGTTCTATTTATTGGTCTAAGCAAGATACGACTTATTTAAAAAAACCAATTGAATCCAAAATTAAGAATTATACCATTCAGAATTATACCAAAAAAATTGTCGACTCCTTTATTTTGTTTATTAGTTTTTTTATGAATCGTTTCGTTTTTCAGTCTACGTTATCTTGTTTATTGAGATTTTGGATCAATATGGATTAATATTGAAAAATAGATATTGCATTTTTTATTGTTTCATAAACAAATTCAAATGATTGAAGTTTTTCTATTTGGAATTGTATTAGGTCTAATTCCTATTACGTTAGCTGGATTATTCGTCACCGCATATTTACAATATAGACGCGGCGATCAATTGGAACTTTGATTTCGTAAAAAATATTTTTTTTGCGACCTCCTCCGGTAAAGGGGAGGTCAACTTGAGCTTGCTGTTGAATTGTTTTACTAGAAGTTTGTCTTAGTAAAAAACCAACCGAATCACGCCCTATAGGATTTGAACCTACGACATTGGGTTTTGGAGACCCACGTTCTACCAAACTGAACTAAGAGCGTTTTTTAAATAAAAAGAAAGGCACGTAAAACTAGTGATTGTTTTTGATCATTAGCTTTACAACCTATCATCAAGTCTTGTAGATGATTATCGCGAATAGACTTCAAAAAAAAAATGAAAGATTTGATTTATTTTAAAGCATTTGAATTAATGGGACAGATGAGCTGTTTCCTTATTGCTCCGAAGCGAAGTAATAGGTAGGGATGACAGGATTTGAACCCGTGACATTTTGTACCCAAAACAAACGCGCTACCAAGCTGCGCTACATCCCTTTCAATTGGTTAATACTTCAATTTTAAAGAATCCCCGTCTTCTTTTCCACATACTTATTTAATTTTCTATGATTTTCGAAACTTATCTTGTTGTTTATTCGTTTCAGTATGCTACGAAATAGGATAATCAATAAAATAAAAACTTTATTAAAGATCAACATAAAAAACTAAAGACAAATATTCTAGATATCTCTAACTATTGAACTAGAGTCTCGGAAATCCGTTGAAGATCGGTTTTAGGGTCTTTCCATAAAAAAAATTGATCGATCTCATCATTTTAAATTCAATATTGAATTTGACATTCCACGTATAAAAAAAATCCAATTTAACTCCAAGATATCCATAGGATCATATGTATATTACAATCAATATGTAATACAATGTATTACAAGAAATCAAAAAATCTTACGAAAAAGATCAACTGAATAACAATTTTTACAATAAACACTAATGAGGGAGTATTGAAAATGCAAAATTTCAAAACCTATCTATCCGTTGCACCCGTAATAAGTACTATATGGTTCGCGTCTTTAGCAGGTCTATTGATAGAGATTAATCGTTTTTTCCCGGATGCGTTAACATTCCCTTTTTTTTCATTTTAGTTGTTAAGACAGGGGGGCTGAAAGAGATTTGAAATAAAATTTCATAAGAAATAGACTTTCATATCTGGGACTAATCCCCCCTTTTGTTCTTTATTTGAATAGGGTCAGATCAAGTGCTAGGGTATAAAACACGCCCATTAAAAACAATTTTTAACGGAATACAATAGGGGTCCTTTTTGAATTTTATTTAATTGCATTTTTTTTACTTAAAGTCATAAATAAATATAGAAGAATTGAACGAACAAAAACTAACCCAAAGAAAAAAGAACGGAGGAGGTTCATGGCCAAAGGAAAAGAGGCACGTGTAATGATTATTTTGGAATGTACCACCTGTATTCGCAAGAGTGAGAATCAAAAATCACCAGGTATTTCCAGATATATTAGTCAAAAGAATCGACACAATACACCTAGTCGTTTGGAATTGAAAAAATTTTGTCCTTATTGTTACAAACATACGATTCACGTGGAGATCAAGAAATAGTCCTCTAGAAACTCAATCGTAGTCTCATCTTGATAAGCTTGATAAACAAGATGCAAAGAGGCATACTAACATATTTTTGAATATGTTAAATTCTATATTGAATAGAACTAAACAAAAGCCTATTCTTCCATTTTCAATTCAAGTAATTCAAGTCACTTCCGAATTATTATCATTTTTGAGATGATCAAACAAAAAAAATTGGTTTTATAAATTAAATAAGGACTAAATAAATCATGGATAAATCCAAGCGACGTTTTCTTAAGCCCAATCGACGTTTTCTTAAACCCAAGCGACGTTTTCTTAAGTCCAATCGATCATTTCGTAGGCGGTTGCCCCCGATCCAATCGGGGGATCGAATTGATTATAGAAATATGAGTTTAATTAGTCGATTTATTAGTGAACAAGGAAAAATTTTATCGAGGCGGGTGAATAGATTGACTTTAAAACAACAACGATTACTCACTATTGCGATAAAACAAGCTCGTATTTTATCTTTGTTACCTTTTATTAATAATAATAACGAAAAAAAAATGAAATTTTTTAAATTAAAAAAAAGAAATTTAGTTAATACACCTAATGGGTATAGAAACAAAAAAAAAAAAGCTTATTCGTCAATTGAATCAAAATTACAATCCGAGGTTAAACTTTAAAAAAAAAAAAGATTAACAAAAAAATCAATTTTTTGGTTGTATGATATTCAGATCATCCGAATAGAAATTAGCAATTTTTTTTTATGTTTTTGATTTTAGTTGGACTTCATCCTTGAGCCTGTTTTTGATATTCTTTTCGTTTTATCATACTCAACTCTCAATTTCTATTCTACCTTCTCCGAACTTTTTTTCGAGCATAGTATCATGATGAGTTTTTTCCACCAACTTTTCGTCTACTCATTTTTATGTAGTGCTTTGGATGTTATTTGAAATTGTATAAAGACAATTTTTATTTAATATAGCTATTTGTGCGAGTATTTTACGATTAATAAGAACTTTTCTTTTGTAGAGATGATTTATTAATTTATTATAATTAAAGGATAGAAGATTTTCGCGAATTGATGCATTTATACGAGTAATCCACAAACGCCGAAAATTTCTTTTTTGCCTATCTCTGTCCCGATGAGACGAAGCTAAAGCCCTAAGTTTTTGTTGAATAATACTTCGAGTACGGCGTGAATTCCCCCCAAAAAAGTTTGATGTGAATAAGCGAATTTTGTTTCTACGTCGATGAGCTATATATCCGCGTTTAGTTCTAGTCATTGAATAAGCGAAATTTTTATGAATAACGAATAGATTTCTTGTCTTTAAGCTATTCTTTTCCCCTTTTCTAGAATAACAACACTTATTTTCCAATGTATAAAACAAGAATTCCAATGGCTTTTGCTACTATAACCTTCCTATCCACAATTTTATTTCAAATTTGTTTTTATAAAAACAAAAAACACCAGAAATATGGATTGATACTAACAAAAAAGTAACTAATAAAAAAACTAGAAAATGAAAATTTTGAATTAGTGGGTTCCATCGTTTCTATGGTCACTTCTTTTAAACAGTGAGGTCTTCTCTAGACACCGGAGCTCGTTTTTGATTTAATCATTTAATCAATATTTTTATTAACTTGTACAGTTCATATTCTTTGGCTCTACCTATTAATTAATCAGCAATAGATCTTTCACATGAAGATCCATCGATACAGTAACGGTATTGAATTTGGAAGATTTGCTAATTAGCTGACCCTCTGAGTTCGTTCGTAAAAGAATAGGAGCCTAATTTTGTTGTATTCAACATGGTAAAGGATAAACCCTGCTTAACTTAATAAAATAACGAATTCGTTGTGACCAAGTGGGTATTTCTTCATAGTTTTAATTGAAACTACAGGTGATTGAATTTTCACCAATGAAAACCATAAATTTGTTATTACAATAACAACTAGAAGGATATTGTAGATATGTTTTCGGTTAACAAAAAAACGGGAAGTTGTTTCCTTCTATCCTAGTTATATTGTATTCTAACGGGTAATAACAAAAGTTCTTTCCTTTATTTTAGCTATTCCCTGATCAACGAGTCGCACATACACCCTAGTACACGTTCCTCGTCGCTGAGGACATCCCGCAAGAGCTGGGGATTTGTTGATTTTTCTGATTGGCTGTCTGGTATTTCTAATAAGTTGTTTAATGGTTGGCATGTTAAAGTGGATGTATAATAAGCTGGTTTAGATTAATCCTAACCGACAGGTTATAACTTTAGTAAAACCAAATAAAAGTAAAACCAAATAAAGTGTTTATAACTATCTATAAACAATTATTTTTAATTAACAAATAGAAAATTTGGGTAAGATGATACCAAAATAAAATAGAAATTTGTGACGTTATCTTCCGGCTAGTATCTCTTCAACTCGTCTGCTATAGAATCAACTAGTCCATGAGCTTGGGCTTCTTGTGCTGACATAAAACAATCTCTGTCCATATCTGCATATATAATCGCGAAAGGTTGTCCTGTTTTTTTTGCATACTCCTTTGTAATAGTCTTTCGCATTTTCGTTACTGCGTTTATTTCCCGAGAAAGGTCTCCTGTTTCGAGCTCAGAAAACATAGCCGCTGGTTGATGGATCATTATCCTTGCATGCGGAAATGCTAACCGTTTCGAATTTTCGCCTCCGGCTAGTATCAAAGATGCCATTGAAGCAACAACGCCCCCGCCTATTGTATTGATATCCGGTGGCACAGCTTGCATCATATCATAAATAGCTAGACCCGACTTTACCCATCCACCCAGAGAGTTTATAAATAAAGTTAAATCGGTGGTCTCGTCTTCTATACTGAGATAGGTCATAAGACCCAGAAGTTGATTTGCGATCTCGTTATTTATTTTTCGCGTTAAAAAAAGGATTCGTTCTTCATAAAGTAGATTGGGTAAGTCAATCCAATCTAACTTTTCGTCTGCATCGTCATATTCGTACTCATCGTCACTTTGATCTCCATTTTCATCCCCATTTTCATCCCCATTTTCATCCCCATTTTCATAGTCATATTCAGCATCTTCAACGTCATACTCAGCATCTTCAAACTCATATTCAGGAATTTTTGGCACACCTACTGGCATAAGGTGAAAGAAAATAATTTCATTATTCTATTTTACTTTGATATGAAAGCATAACAATTAATTAGTTGAGTACACAAAGTTGGTTGTTTTTATTTATGCATAAAATTAATAGCATAAAATGAATCCCTTCACAAATAGGTTTAAAAAAAAATCAATAAATTTTTATGCAATTGCTACGGTCCGAATAAAATAAGATCAAAACCCCATTGCGTATTGATACTTATCGAGTATAGAATAGATCTGCTTCTCCTTGTTCCTACAACCCAAATTCTTACATTATTTATTAACAAAAAAAGATATTTTTTTGGTTGGTGATAATCTGATGAATGAAAAAAGTAGGTTTATGACATTGTTTTTTCAGTGCAATAAAGTTACATAGTATTTATTATTCATTAATAATTAAAAAGGGGTATTTCCATGGGTTTACCTTGGTATCGTGTTCATACCGTCGTATTGAATGATCCCGGTCGTTTGCTGTCTGTTCATATAATGCATACGGCTTTAGTTGCTGGTTGGGCCGGTTCGATGGCTTTATATGAATTAGCAGTTTTTGATCCATCGGATCCCGTTCTAGATCCAATGTGGCGACAAGGTATGTTTGTTATACCCTTCATGACTCGTTTAGGAATAACAAATTCTTGGGGTGGTTGGAGTATCACAGGAGGAACTATAACAAATCCGGGTATTTGGAGTTATGAAGGTGTGGCAGGGGCACATATTGTCTTTTCTGGTTTGTGCTTCTTGGCAGCTATCTGGCATTGGGTGTATTGGGATTTAGAAATTTTTTCTGATGAACGAACAGGAAAACCTTCTTTGGATTTGCCGAAGATCTTTGGAATTCATTTATTTCTTTCTGGGCTTGCTTGTTTTGGATTTGGGACCTTTCATGTAACAGGATTGTACGGTCCTGGAATCTGGGTGTCCGACCCTTATGGCCTAACTGGAAATGTACAAGCTGTAAATCCAGCATGGGGTGTTGAAGGCTTTGATCCATTGATTCCGGGCGGAATAGCCTCTCATCATATCGCAGCCGGAACTGTGGGCATCTTAGCAGGGCTATTCCATCTTAGTGTACGCCCGCCTCAACGTCTATACAAAGGATTGCGTATGGGAAATATTGAAACCGTCCTTTCCAGTAGTATCGCGGCTGTTTTCTTTGCAGCTTTTGTGGTTGCGGGAACTATGTGGTACGGTTCAGCAACTACCCCAATTGAATTATTTGGTCCAACTCGTTATCAATGGGATCAAGGATACTTCCAACAAGAAATTTCTCGACGAGTTAGTGATGAGTTAGCCGCAAATAAAAGCTTATCTGAAGCTTGGTCTAAAATTCCTGAAAAATTGGCTTTTTATGATTACATTGGTAATAATCCGGCCAAAGGTGGATTGTTTCGCGCAGGTTCTATGGATAATGGAGATGGAATAGCTGTTGGTTGGTTGGGCCATCCTATCTTTAGAGATAAAGAAGGGCGTGAACTTTTTGTACGACGTATGCCTACGTTTTTTGAAACATTTCCTGTTGTTTTAATAGACGGAGACGGAATTGTTAGAGCGGATGTTCCTTTTAGAAGGGCAGAGTCAAAATATAGTGTTGAACAAGTCGGTGTAACTGTTGAGTTCTATGGTGGCGAATTGAATGGGGTTACTTATAGTGATCCTGCTACAGTTAAAAAATATGCTAGACGAGCTCAGTTGGGTGAAATTTTTGAATTAGATCGTGCGACTTTGAAATCTGATGGAGTTTTTCGTAGCAGTCCGCGAGGTTGGTTTACTTTTGGACATGCTTCCTTTGCTCTAATTTTCTTTTTTGGCCATATTTGGCATGGTGCGAGAACATTGTTCCGAGATGTTTTTGCGGGTATTGATCCAGATTTAGACGCTCAAGTGGAATTTGGAACATTCCAAAAAATTGGGGATCCAACCACACGAAGACAAGTAGTATAATAGAACAAACAAGGATTTCTTACTTTTATCCTACAGTTTTTGGCTTGGCTGTTGTGTTCCGGTCTTTTTTATGCTTAAGAGTTGTTCAATCTTGTCTGGTTCTTTTTTCATATGTATATCATCCAAAATAAACAGGTATGGAAGCTATAATTGTAAACCACGGTTGAATCAATCTATGGAAGCATTGGTTTATACATTCCTTTTAGTCTCGACTTTAGGAATTATTTTTTTCGCTATCTTTTTTCGAGAACCTCCAAAAGTTCCAACTAAAAAGTAAAAAGATGAAATGATTTTTTATTTGCTTAGATTTACTAAAGAGTCTCCCAATATTCTATTGGAAGACTCTTTACTAGATCTAGTCTCCGTGTTCCTCGAAAGGATCTCGTAATTGTTGAGAGGGTTGACCAAAAGAAGTATATAAGGCATACCCAGTAAAACTTACAAGTAAACCAGATAGAAAGATCGCGACTAGCGTTGCTGTTTCCATTCTTATAGAATTTCAAAAGTACAATGAATCTATGATAAGATCATCTATTTACAATGAAATCGTATACAAAGTCAACAGATCTCAATTAATACAAAATTAGATTTATGGCTACACAAAGCGTTGAGGGTAGTTCTAGATCTGGTCCAAGACGAACTATTGTAGGGGATTTATTGAAACCCTTGAATTCCGAATATGGTAAAGTAGCTCCGGGATGGGGAACTACCCCATTGATGGGAGTTGCAATGGCTTTATTTGCAGTATTTTTATGTATTATTTTAGAAATTTATAATTCTTCTGTTTTATTAGATGGTATTTCAATCAATTAGATTTCTAAGGAAACTTCATCCCTAGTTTTTAAATCCACAAGTTTCTTTTTTTATCCCATTCTCTATTTCATTTGTTTTGGTAGTTCGATCGTGAAATTTTTTCGGTAGTTATGGAATATGAGTGTGCGTCTTGTTCTAATGAATCCTCTTGATAATACAGAAAAAAGATCTGTCATCTTACTCTAGATAGTTTATTCGATCGTCAGATATTATCTTAAATAGGAATATCTGGAGCACGAAATATATCAAAAAATCGAAAGTTTTAGAACTATGATTCATATTTCACTATGTAGAACTCGTAACCAAACTATAAACAAAGGTCAATAAAGAATTGAAATTGAAGAAATTTTCTTCTTTTTAATTTTAACTCTTTTGCTAGCGTTTATTTTTTCAGCAAAAGAAAAACCTTTAATTTAATAATAAAAAAAAAAAGTGATGATACAAGGGTTCTTACTCAAAGATTCTTTTCAATTAACTTAGGTTAAATTTTTTGTTCAGTCATCGTGGTTCTAGT